AGCTTGTGGTAAGAAGGGGTTTCGTTCTAGTGCCCGAAAATAATATTCCAAAGCTTTTGTGTGTTCTCCATTACTTGTGTGAATAAGGCCTATATTATAGAGTATATAACTTCGATCATAGGGATCAATTTCTAGTCGCATAGCTTCATAATAATTCTGTAAAGCTTCCGCGTAATTTCCTTCGGATTGAGCAGACATCCGTTACGGTCGTCATTCGATTCAAAGAATCCCCGTTCCAGAACCGTACATGAGATTTTCATCTCATACGGCTCCTCCTTTATGTGCATAATGAGCCTAGCCTAATACCAAAAAGGAAAAAGGAGTGAAATATTCCTCATTATGAACTGAACGGGACTAGTGTTTTTACAAGAAATTTCTAGCCAACCTTCCGGCAAAAGATCTTGTCTTAACATCAAACATGTTGGTACTAGATAAAAATGTTAAGTTAACTCCAACAATTTCTTTGTCCTCAACGCCCCTTAAATTTATAGAAATTAGTCACTTCAACAGTCTTCGATGGCTATACGGGTATCCAAAGTACGAATGAGATGGATATTAGTTGTCCCAACCATTCTTCTTAGTCCCGATCCAATAAAGAAAAGGGATAATTTCTAACAAAGTTTTCGTCTTGTTGATTCCTAAGCGTAGTGCTTCTTCCTTTATGCCGCCTATTGGTACTAATAAAGTAGGAGTAGGGTTAACCGGAAATACATAACCCAAGCCGTAGGCGTAACCTTTCGCTCAATGCTCTAATCGACAATTGAAGCATTTGAGGTTGCATTAATCGAGGATACACGACAGAAGGAATTGTTTTTTTAGAAACTTCACCTTCAACAAGCGTAGAGCTCTTTCAAATCTTTTTATCCCGGCCAATGTGCCTTTCTCTTAAGACTTGACAGTGGTCAATAAAAAAATCAAATCACACCATCTCTGTAATAGGTAAATGCCTCTTTTTCTCCTGAAGTTGTCGGAATTATTCGTAATAATATATTGGCTACAATTGAAAAGGTCTTATCAATAAAATTTCCAGTTATCCGAGATCTAGGCATAGGTAGCAATCCACTTTTTAATTTCTTTTAATTACCTCTCGGGAGAAAACGATCCCACAAAAAAGTAATTGTACAGTACGAAATAACATAAAAACAGACTTAACTCATAAAAAAAGGATAGATAGACCGCCCGTTCGATTTGTTCCAATCCCTTGATTTAAGCCAGTATAGATATCAGAAAAGGAGAGGAAGGCCATCTTCGCAAACATGAATAGATATATATCTTTATTGATAGATATATATCTATATTGTATTGTTTTTATGAAAAAGTTTTTCATAAAAACAACAAAAAAGCATTTCCTTGGGAAGATAAAGATAATGTTTTTTTGTTTTGATTAAAAGGTTTCTATTCTATTTTTAGAGTTTTTTCTAGTTATAATTAATAGGGCATACTGTACCTATCCAACATCTAATCTAATAGAAATGACTCGCGATTCACTCGCTTTCTGGGCCATAATCATTATGTAGGAAAGATGGCCGAGTGGTTTAAGGCGTAGCATTGGAACTGCTATGTAGGCTTTTGTTTACCGAGGGTTCGAACCCCTCTCTTTCCGTACCTTCATCAAAATTCTCAATGTGCCTGACCACAATGTATCAAATCACATAATAACGGATACCTTTATTCCAAGAGTTCGACCTTTCCTTGATATGGATTCTTTATCCCTAATTTCTCTGGAAAGAGTGGACAAGGGATGAAAATACCCATACCATTCTATGATATATCAATGGGGGAAAATCCTCCGATCAACTCCTTACTTTTGATTTCTTTACTTATTACTTGGGTGACTGGGGCAAAATTGTCCGAACCTCTCTTATTTTAGAGAGGTTTTAGTCTGACGAGAATAATATTCTACGACTAGCAATTCATTTATTTCCAAACCAACCCATTTACTATCTATTATTTCATTGACCAATCCTTTATATTGGATTCGGTGAAGAGTCAAATGTTTTGGCAATTGCTCCTGGCGGAATGAATCAAGAGAATTTTGAATCATATCTTTAGATTTTTGTTCATCCTTCACTGTAATAAGATCTCGGGGTTTGCAGCGATAACTTGGTATATCCACTATACGACTATTAACTAAAATATGTCTATGATTAACTAATTGGCGGGCTTGAGGAATAGTTGACGCCATACCTAATCGAAAAAGGATATTATCCAAACGCATTTCAAGTAATTGTAGTAAAACCTTACCCGTCCGTTCTTTGGCTTTTGCGGCGATACGAACGTATTTCAGTAATTGTCGTTCTGTAAGACCATAATGAAGGCGCAATTTTTGTTTTTCTTGGAAACGAATACAATATTGAGATTTTCTATCAGGGCGCGAAAAAGCACTCCCGGCTATAGGACTTTTCCTAGTTAATCCTGGTAAAGCCCCCAAACGGCGTATTTTTTTGAAACGAGGTCCTCGGTAACGTGACATAAATACTCCTAATTTGCCCTATTTTATTGAAATTCAATAAACCTAAATTCAAACTGAACTAGAACTAAGGGATAAATATAATAAATGCAGTCAAATCTACTGAAGTATTCGAATTATACTATAAAGAATACTGAGATGGATTGTATTAATATTCGAACTTTCTTATATATACCTTATATATGTATATACCTTATATATACCTTATATATGTATATACCTTATATATACCTTATATATGTATATACCTTATATATACCTTATATATGTATATACCTTATATATACCTTATATATGTATATACCTTATATATACACAAAGAATGTATATAGGAAAAGAAAAAGGTCCTTTTCTTTTTCTTGATTTGTTTTGCGGAGATTTAACTACTCTAACAATTATTTAGAACTTTACATTCCTACGATATAATAATCGGTAACCTTTGGAAAAAAAGAAAGAAGTCTTTTCAATATTCTGAAATTAAAATGAAAAAAGACATTATCAATCACGTAAAAACTCAAACAAATAGAAAAAAGCCAGCTATCGGAGTCGAACCGATGACCATCGCATTACAAATGCGATGCTCTAACCTCTGAGCTAAGCGGGCTCGCATAACAGAAATTGTACATCCATAGGAATTTAGTAAACTGCAGGAATCTTAGCTATTAACTTTGCATTCTTAGTTATTCATAATTAATATGAATGTAGAAAAGAAATAATATATATATATATAATATAAAAGAAAAGAATTAAAAGAAAAGAATTGACCCTTCGAGTATTCCAAATTGCATGATCAAAATGATAGGAAGAGAGGCATATAGAAAAAATATGGTATATATATATACATCCATATTGAATTGTGGATACAGAAATGATAGAATCATTTCTGATTAGACCAAATAGGGTTCTACGATAAAGATGAAAGAGAATAGATAAGAAATCAAATAAAATAAGAGGAAAATAAGAGGAAAGACTTTTACAGGAATCAGTATCTAATGAATTCAACAGTTCCGGTAGAATAAAAATGAAAGGAAAAAGGGACAGAATAATAAGATCTGAATCTCGAAACAAATAAAGAGGGGGGATATGGCGAAATTGGTAGACGCTACGGACTTAATTGGATTGAGCCTTGGTATGGAAACTTACTAAGTGATAGCTTTCAAATTCAGAGAAACCCTGGAATCAAAAATGGGCAATCCTGAGCCAAATCCTGTTTTTCGAAAACAAAAAAACAACAAAGGTTCATAAAGACAGAATCAGAATAAAAAAGGATAGGTGCAGAGACTCAACGGAAGCTGTTCTAACAAATGGAGTTGATTGCGTTGCATAAAGGAATCCTTATCTGTATCTATATTTTTCCTGTATATTTTTATATTTCATTTTTTCATAAAAAAAATGGTTCTGAATCAATTCAAAGTTGAAGAAAGGATCGAATATTAATTGATCAAATGAATTGATCAAATAACGTACTCCATAGTCTGATAGATAACTGATTAATCGGACGAGAATAAAGATAGAGTCCCATTCTACATGTCAATATCGACAACAAGGAAATTTAGAGTAAGAGGAAAATCCGTCGACTTTAGAAATCGTGAGGGTTCAAGTCCCTCTATCCCCAAAAAGATCCGTGGGACTCCCTAATTATATATCTTAGAAAAAAATGCTTTATCTTTTTCATTCATTTGATTCTTTCACAAATGTATCCGGGTTGATTTTTTTTCTTTTCACAAGTGTTGTGATAGATATGATACACATACATTAGAAACGTACGAAATCGTCGTTTTTAAATTGACATAGACCTAAGTCGTTTAGTAAAATGATGAAGATGGCGTATCGGAAATGGTTCGAAAATGGTCGGGATAGCTCAGCTGGTAGAGCAGAGGACTGAAAATCCTCGTGTCACCAGTTCAAATCTGGTTCTCGGCACATGATTAATTTGTTTAGAAGTATCTATATCTATTTTACAACTTAAACTTAATTAAATTAATTGCTATAGACCAACATAACATATATATTTATTACATATATACTCATTATAGAGTATACATATTTATCTAGGTGTCTGTATATAGAGTCCTTTCCTTTTATATGAGTAAAGAATCTATATTCTAATATGAGTAAAGAATCTATATTCTAAAGTGTAAAATATGGAAAAGAAAAAAATTCGATTCTCTTTTTTTATTTGTTCAGAATGTGTCTCCTCTCGGTCAAAAAGAATGTTAATACTTCATAAAGATTCGAAAAGTTCAATCAGTTGTTTAAAAGACTTAAAAGTATAGTCTAAAGGAGTTGAAGGGTGGGAATATTCAAGATTTCTTTCAGATGGAGTAGAAACAGACCCCGATCCCCTTTCATTTCTTTTTATTTTCTTTCATATCATATTCTATTTCTTCATTTCCTTCTAGGTTACTTTACTATAGCTCATCTAAGCTATGTGCGCGGTACAAAGTTTATGACACCGAACAAGTTTAGTTTATCCTATTAGCATTAGCTCGACTCGTAGGAAATAAATATCTTCCAAATTGAGAATCCA